AATTCGAAGTTCGCGGTTACTTCGACTGAATGAATCGTAGCAATGAAATAATTAAGTCATAGTTCATTGGTTGAATGTATCATTAACCCTTTTTTTTTGGTACGAGGAACTTATCATGAATCCACTGATTTCTGCCGCTTCCGTTATTGCTGCTGGATTGGCTGTAGGGCTTGCTTCTATTGGACCCGGAGTTGGTCAAGGTACTGCTGCGGGTCAAGCTGTAGAAGGTATTGCTAGACAGCCCGAGGCGGAGGGAAAAATCCGAGGTACTTTATTGCTTAGTCTAGCTTTTATGGAAGCTTTAACAATTTATGGCCTGGTTGTAGCATTAGCACTTTTATTTGCTAATCCTTTTGTTTAATATTAGAAATATGAAAAATTTAGATTTTTCATATTTTATTGCCTTGTACTTGTGCTTTGCTTTTTCGAATAAAGATTTCATTCCTAAAATTACTTATTCGTTGAGAAAATAACCCACGGGAAGGGCTGATTTGCGGATGAGGAATTAGCATACCAACTTGCTTTCATCCTTCCCGTTCGTGTTCGTAGGCCTTTTTTAGTTTTTAAGAGGGGTTGCAACCAAGGAGGTAATTCATGATTTCTAAATCGAATAGATTTTTGATTCGATTTAGAAAGTAGGAAACTAGAAATATATATATAGAAAAAGAGGGCAAAGTAATACAAAAAGAACTCTGTTCAATTTTTTAGTCTATCTATACGAGGAGATCATATGAAAAATGTAACCGATTCTTTCGTTTCTTTGGGCCACTGGCCATCCGCCGGGAGTTTCGGGTTTAATACCGATATTTTAGCAACAAATCTAATAAATCTAAGTGTAGTGCTTGGGGTCTTGATCTTTTTTGGAAAGGGAGTGTGTGCGAGTTGTTTATTTCAAGAATAGGCTGGATCCAACCAGATGTACTTTTTCTGTTATAACTAGGAAAGTTATACCTAAGAAAGAAGGGTGCATGATTTCGCGAATTACTTCTGAATTTATTCAGAAATCATATGTAAGAACTATAGCATTTCGTAATTTATTGGAAAATCCACTTTGATTCTCTATCAACCAATAATTGGGACCATGAACATGGTTAAAGCTAAACTGTTTGAAGTCCAGACGCAGCATGGTACTCTTTCTACCACTATGTTAATATAGAGATAGTTTCAAAATAACTATTTTATCAATATAGAACACTCATATCGATAAAATGATTTGAACTACTTATTGGGGATTTTCTCTTCTTTTTAGCCAATGCTGAATCGATGACCTATTGTGTATAAAGTAAGAAAAACTTCTTGGATTAAAAAAAGTAAACAACTTTGCTGACAATTACATATTTTTTTTGGTCAGAAGAGTCCTCCAAATATTTTGGTCTTGGATTAGTGATTCCTTTTGATATTTCGATTTCATTTTGGAATATGACAAGAGAATAGAGGATAGGCTCATTACATTTTACATTAACAAAAAAGATATGGGAATTTACATTGAGCGTGAGAGCCAAATGAATCGAAAGATTCATGTTTGGTTCGGGAAGGGATTATGTAATTTTGGAAATGAATGGAAAGATAATCTACTTTCATTAAGTGATTTATTAGATAATCGAAAACAGAGAATATTGAATACTATTAGAAATTCAGAAGAATTACGCGAGGGAGCCATCGAACAGCTGGAAAAAGCGCGGGCTCGCTTACGGAAAGTAGAAATAGAAGCAGATCTATTTCGCGTGAATGGATACTCTGAGATAGAGCGAGAAAAATTGAATTTGATTGATTCCACTTATAAGACTTTGGAACAACTAGAAAATTACAAAAATGAAACTATAAATTTTGAACAACAAAAAGCCAGTAATCAAGTCCGACAACGGGTTTTCCAACAAGCCTTACAAGGAGCTCTAGGAACTCTGAATAGTTGTTTAAACAACGAGTTACATTTACGTACTATCAGTACCAATATTGGGATATTGGGGGCGATGAAACAAATAACGGATTAGTCCTTCTACCTTAGGCATTATTTTTGATTTATTTTTTTTTTTCAAAAAAGAATTAAGAAATACTCATGGTAACCATTCAAGCCGACGAAATTAGTAATATTATCCGTGAACGTATTGAACAATATAATAGAGAAGTAAAGATTGTAAATACCGGTACCGTACTTCAAGTCGGTGATGGCATTGCTCGTATTCATGGTCTTGATGAAGTAATGGCGGGTGAATTAGTAGAATTTCAAGAGGGTACAATAGGCATTGCTCTTAATTTGGAATCGACTAATGTTGGTGTTGTATTAATGGGTGATGGTTTGCTGATACAAGAAGGGAGTTCTGTAAAAGCAACAGGAAGAATTGCTCAGATACCAGTGAGTGACGCCTATTTGGGTCGTGTTATAAACGCCTTGGCTAAACCTATTGATGGTAGAGGTGAAATTTCATCTTCTCAATCTAGGTTAATTGAATCGCCCGCTCCGGGGATTATTTCTCGACGTTCTGTATATGAGCCTCTTCAA